TTTTTATTATCTGAATATTCAGGAACTAAGACCATTCCAATGCTCCTTTTCGCCATGCATAAACTGAACCAACAATTAGGATAAGCACGAAAATTAAAGCTTCTATGAATACGGGTACCCCCAATACATCGAAACTCATTGCCCATGGATAAAGAAAAACCGTTTCAACATCAAAAACAACAAAAACTAGAGCAAACATATAATAATGGATTCGAAATTGTAACCAAGCATCGCCCATTGGTTCTATACCCGATTCATAACTAGAAAGTTTTTCTGGACCCTTTCTAATCGGGGCTAAAACTCCAGAAATTAGAAATGCCAAAATAGGAATAGCACTTGATATTATTAGAAATGCCCAGAAAATATCATATTCGTAAAGCAGAAACATAGACGAACTCCTATGAATGTGAAAAATAGACCGGATTAGTTGATTCGACCTGGAATTCATTGTCAAGTCATCCGCAACTGTTTGTTTAGTCAAAACAACAATTCAGTTTGATCGAATCGTCTAGTTTCGTTTGTTTGCTGTTTGCGTTTTAAGATTTATTGATTGGAATTAATCCTATTTACATTACACTTATTTCGATTTAATTTCGATATAGTACTAAATTTGTATGTAATAGTATAAATATATATTTATAATTTATGAAGTTCTAATTTATACTATAACTATATAGTATAATACTATACAAATTACAAATCCAAAACAAGTAAAACTTTTGCGTTTTCACTTTATTTCGTCTTTTTCTTCTTTTTCTAAATAAAAGGAATTCGAATATCTAACTAATATCTAATATGTATTAGAAATAAAAAAACCTTCAAATTCGAAATTCTATTTATTTATTCTATTTATTCTATTCTATATAGTATAGAATAAATTTTTTATTTTTTATCTATTATCTATATTTTATATCTATATATATTTAATATATATTATTATATTATATTTATTATATTATATTTATTATATTATATATTATATATTATATATTTATATATATTTATATATTTTATATTTATGAGATTCTGTATGAAATTATGTTTATGAAAAGATCTTTGTTTTTCAAACTCTGACGTGTCAACAAATGCATACACTACAATAAGGCGTTCCTAGATCCGTGCGACTCAATATTCGATTCGATTTGAGTTGAATTAGGTTGGTTTTTTTTCTTTTTTTTACCGGATTCGTGTCATAATTTTGACTCCAAGGATTCACCAAAATTTGGGGGTATACCGAAGAAGTCTCACTAACTCTTTGATTACGGACAGTAAAAGAAAGAGGAAAATTCTATTTATATAGAATCAATAAAAAATCAATCTACCCACGAGGATTAATTAAGAAAAGAAAATGGGGTTTTGTTTATTTCATTCTTATCCAAGAAAAAAAAGAGCGATTGGATCCATTGAAATGCGCTTTTGTTTTCAGTTTTATACTCTGAGCGATCTCCCTGTGAGCGAGCTTATGGGGATGATTTTAACCAAGCAACTGGAAGCGACCAGTTCCAATCAACAAAGAATACAATAATTAGGAAAAAAACTATACAACTTTTTTTATTTGTATTTGGATATTCTTTATTGTTTTAGTTTGCTTTAGTTTTAAGAATATTATTTTCATTTCATTTTTATTAATTTAATGAATATTAAAAATTAATAAAATATAGGGCTATACGGACTCGAACCGTAGACCTTCTCGGTAAAACAGATCGAACTGATTATTATCAAAATGATTCGACCTATTTCAAAGACCCAACATGCATTTTTTTGCATTGGGCTCTTTCATTAACTGATAGAAATATCAGCTAGTCTACCATATTTTTTTTCTCTTAGAAAAAAAAAGAAGATGGTTCCATGTGCTCTGATTCATTACTGATACAGGAGCACTACCAAAGTGTTTCAAAGAAGGGAAGGGTTATCTTGACGTAGGTCTGCTTCTGGCCTAGATCAACCTAAGTTAAATGGAGTCTCTATCATCCTGATTAAAAAATCAAACATGAAACTTCATACACCTTAAGATTCATAGGACGAAAAGAGAATTTTTGAGGTCCTTATACTCATTATGCCTAGCATTGAATAGACTAGGTATTCACCCTATCAATATCTCAAATCAATGATGGGTTCGGTTCGGATCCTGCCTAAACGGCACCCGAATCGGACCGAACCATTTGTCAGGCTATTGTTCTCTTGTTTTGTTCCTTCAAAGTAATGGAGTAAGACATCGATTTCTCAAAAGGATCAATTCTTTTGATTGCATGATAGACTCCCCTGAAAAACATTGGCGCGCGTGTAAACGAGGTGCTCTACCTAACTGAGCTATAGCCCTTGTGTTTGTGATACATATTTTATCATATTATGTAGATAATTTCTTGTCAAGATGAATATTACATGATCCAACATCATAATCATACCTTTTTGGTCGGTTTGATTGGTATTGCTTAGAAGTAATATTGGATTTATAATCCATCGATGTGATAGGTCCCTTTTCTTTCTCTTTATGATTCCT